GTCCTCCCTTGCCTTGCGACCTAGGTATTCCGTTTCTGGTTTCCGCCGTGCTCCAGTCTTCCGTTTCTCAGCTTTTCATAAACTCCTGCTCGAGCGACTCGGCTAACTCTGGTTCTTTCGAAGAACACCGTCGATTTTCAAAGATAAATCAACACCTTGCTTGATCCATTGAATGATCAAACCATTTTCTTTGAATACTCAAGGGATTTGGAGGACCAGCGAGGCGGGAGGAAAGAGCGATCGCAAATCTCACGAATCAATTCCAGAGTAAACGTATGCGGTGGCTCCTAAACGAACTTCTCTCCTACAGAGGGCTCTGATCGTGGTCATTTTTTTTTTTTTCGGTATGCCGCTCCGCGAGCAAGGAGCGCCGCGAGCAGAGCGAGAGAACGAAGTGGGCTGTGGTGATGTCGGAATTTGCACCTATTTGTATCTATTTAGTGATCAGTCCGCTAGTTTCTTTGATCCCACTCGGTGTTCCTTTTCCATTTGCTTCCAATAGTTCGACCTATCCAGAAAAATTGTCGGCCCACGAATGTGGTTCCGATCCTTCCGGTGATGCCAGAAGTCGTTTCGATATACGATTTTATCCGGTTTCTATTTTATTTATTATCCCTGATCCGGAAGTCACCTTTTCCTCTCCTTGGGCAGTACCTCCCAACAAGATTGATCCGTTTGGATCTTGGTCCATGATGGCCTTTTTATTGATTTTGACGATTGGATCTCTCTATGAATGGAAAAGGGGTGCTTCGGATCGGGAGTAACCACTAGTGATAGGGCTCAAATCGGGGAAGGACAAAGGAAAGAGCGATGCCTACATTAAATCAATTGATTCGTCATGGTAGAGAAGAAAAACGGCGCACGGACCGTACTCGAGCTTCGGATCAATGTCCCCAGAAGCAAGGAGTACGCCCGCGTGTTCCGACGAGAACACCGAAAAAACCTAATTCAGCTCCACGTAAGATAGCCAAAGTACGGTTGAGCAATCGACATGATATATTTGCTCACATTCCGGGCGAAGGTCATAATTCGCAGGAACATCCTATGGTGTTAATCAGAGGAGGTAGAGTGAAAGATTCGCCAGGTGTGAAATCCCATCGTATTCGAGGAGTCAAGGATTTGCTGGGAATTCCGAATCGAAGAAGGGGCAGATCTAAATATGGTGCGGAAAGACCCAAATCGATATGAATGGAAGATGCCTCTGGAACGTCGTTTTTCTCGGTCAGTCGGGGCAATGAGCAAGCAAGAACAAGTCTTTCAATTTAGTTCGTCCCACGGCTTCAGATCAGGTAGAGGCATCACTACGTAGTGGGTGGGACGAGTGTTTCATTACGTCTTCTGGAGAACGAACCAATCCCATGACTTTGACTTCCTGGCCCAACCGGTCCCCAGTACAGTAATCGACTTATTAGGCGACCCTCTTATCAGAAACGATCAGATCAATCCCGGTAACAACCAACGCCGGGAACAACTGTCTTTTGAATGCTTTCTCTGATCCTAAACCTAAATAATCCAAAAGTACTACTCTTTATTTTATTCTTCCCATACGACTATAACAACAGCTGTTTAGTTGAATACAACAGGCTGTTTTTGGTCATAGGAAATCTCTTCTATCATGGTTTGTTGAGATACGGAAAAGTGGATAGGTTCGGAAAGGAACGATCATAATGATCTTCCTCCTTATAGAACCAACCCAACCTATAGAATTCTCGTACAGGTCGTTGGCTAAGAATGAATAGAAGGAGTTGGTCGTTTCATGGGATCGCGGCTGCCACACGTCTGATGAGCGCTACGCCCGGGAGGAGAAGGAATGAATGGGCTGCTCGCTGGAACAGCCTCAGTGATTTTGAGAAGGCGGGGGCTGACCTCTTTCTTCGCGTGTATCGCTCGCTGGTGGGGTGTGCGATAGATATGGCGAAGTTCGAGTAGAACACTCGGCTCGCTATCACTCGCTGCTCGTTACCACTCGCGGATTCTTGGATTTTGAGATCAGAGTCTCGCGGAGTAAAGAGAGTTTGAGATTCGTAGCGGAGTAAGATGCTGACCTCATTCGTCAAAGATATGGATGCTGTCAGAATCTTCGGATGGAGTCTCGCTTAGTCACTCGCTCGGATCTATAAGATCAAATTCAAATCTGATGGATCCGGTGCTCGCTTAGTGGCTAAGGGGTTCACTCGACGAATATGGGCAGGATTATGAGGAGACGTTCAGCCCTGTTGCTAAGATGACCACGGTTCGTCTCCTTGTTGCCATTGCTCCAGCAAGGCATTGGCCTTTATATCAACTAGACGTAAAAACGCCTTTCTTCACGGAGATCTATCTGAAGAAGTCTATATGCAGCCACCTCCAGGTTTCCTCTGCCAACTCTAATCTGGTTTGCCGTCGTCTGAAGGCCATCTATGGCTTGAAACAGGCTCCTAGATCCTGGTTTGATAAGTTCAGCTCAGCACTACTAACATTAGATAGTAGTTCATCTGAGCATTCTTTATTTGTTAAGAGATCTAAAGAAAGAGGGCAGTCCTACTTGTAAGGGAACTGAATAGGAATGCGGACCGAGCAACACATGTGGGTTCCTAGGCATGAGCGTCAGAGAGACGTCGTGATGAACGGATGACCAGGACCCGGCCTTGGGAAAACACGTAATCGTGCGTAGAAGCACAAAAGAGGCTAGGTGGACAATGTTCGGAGGTTCTTCAAGCCAGCCATGAGGAGTAGCAGAACAATAGGCTCCAGAGCCAATTTGACTGACAATAACATTCGACGGTCCGCAGAGATTTGTTAGGAATTGGCACGAGACGAACGAGAAATGTACTACTTTATTTATGATTCGGAGGAGGGTCTTATCAACGATGCATCATAGGCTTATAATATCTCGTATGAATGCTAATATAAGGGTGCGATGAGGTAGCGTCTTGATTGATTGATTTATCTCTTTCGGTAAGCGAGTCGACGTCCCTCTTTCCGTTGCTGTCGGCTTGGCTTAGAGAATCTTTCCTGGCTTTCCGGTCAGTTCGCTAGGGCAGGTGGATCAGAGAATACATCTCCAGTTCCGGTAGTCGACTTAGTCAACTCCTTCTTTGCGGTTACGGTAAGCAAGTCTATTAGTACACTTAACTCGTTTATAAAAGGCGAATAACTTCAACCGTAGTGAGAGCGATGCGCTTTGTCTTTTGGTTTTGAACTTCATAGAGCTTTTAAGTCGGAACTCAAAGCTAGTGCGTTAAGCAAGTCCAGTGCTATCGGATCAGAGAATTCCTCTTTCAGTTTCGCTCGTCAGTTTAGATAGTTTAGGAAAGCAAGTGCTGTGATGAGATCTGTCTTTCGGCTTGGTCGATCAAAGAGAAATCTCTCCTCAAGGGAAACTCTTCTTGTAGCGAGTTACGGGAAGGCGGTAAGTTCAGTAAGTCAAGGCAGTAAGCGAGCCCTCTCAGTGGAAGGTATGAAGCATGCTTTTGAGAAAACTCCTTTCGGTTTCGGGTTACAGGTACATGGAACTAGGCTTTCTTTGATCATCGAACCTTTTAGTTTCTTTATATGATCTTTCTTCCTGCCAAATTATTAAATGCATAGATAGAGTAGGTCCTTCACCTACTCGCTGTACTCTTTGTGACCTCAGCCATGCAATCAGTTTACGGGTATCAGGAGTGAACGGACTAGTAGAACCGTATCCGAGAACACGACTCAGCGAACGAAGCAAATCCCGGGCGACCATAACGCATCTAGAACGTCAACAAGGGCCTTTAGCTTGATGAATCGAAAATGTAGTGGAATAGCTCGTCGACTGAGAGAAGGACCGGGAAGCACTTCCAAGAGCAACAGATGCGAGTTGGCTTAATTAAGGAAAGCAGACTCGCCTGCCACAGCCCAGTTAACTATTGGAATCAGGAGCTTCGATCCCATCCCTTCAATCACCGTTACTCGATCCGAACTGGAACTGACCTGGAACCGAACTACCACACTACGTCCTGCTGCTGCTTCCTGGTCTGACTGGAACTATTACTAAATGAGATTTCCTGGACCACGTTGATGGTACCAGCTTGAGTGAAGGAAGTTGCAGTAGAAAGAAGAAGGCATCGTTGCCCAACCAATCAGATCAGTCACCGGGAAAAACGTGGCAAGTCCTGATCTAAAGATGTTGCTTGGAGAAGGTGGCAAAAGAGCGAAGCGAGGGTCCGAAGGAGGCAAGATGGACGAAGTGGAAGTTACCTTAGCCCCTAAAACTAGTTGGAAGAAGCCCATCTTTTTCTTGATGAATCGAGGGAACCTGATAGAAAATATGGCACGAAGACTGCCCGAAAGGGGTCTCATCTCTCACTGCAGCACTTGCCGCCTACCCTGAAATGGTCGAGAAAGTAGATCTGGTGAACGAACCAGCTTGAGTGAAGGAAGTTGCACTTCCAGTACCAAGTTCATATTCTAATCGCAGGATCCACAAACGAGACTGAAAGTCGAAGTGGACTACAACTCGATCTCGTGATTGCTCGGGTCTTGTAACATCCAGTTGCTGCCTATTTAACTAAGGCTCTCTCTTGACCGGCTTGGCATTGGGGAGCGAAGCGATCGATCTTGTTTGACTGAGGTGCTCACTGGGTCTTTCAGATTGGTAGCTTCTTTCCCGTCTTGGTCCGTGTCGAAGAGAAATATGGAACCCATCAATGCCCGACCCTAGACTTGAATGAAGCAGCCCGGCTTGGAGCCCTATTTTGGTTATGGGTATCGTGTAGATCCAGCCAAATCCCATATTAGAGACATTGGGGCACCTGCACCCTTATATTAACAAAAAGATAGGGACCGACCCTTCTCTTCTATCTATACGTGGGATACATTCCTCTTATCCGGTTAGGGCTTCTTCCCAAGAAATGAACAAGCTGTCGCCTTCCCACTTCCCTCCATCCTGCTTTGTTCCCCACTAATTGTTTACGAAATGGGGTGCGGTGCCCAAGAAATGAATAAGCTGCCGCCTTCTGGAGAGTGGTTTCAGCTCTCCTCTCGCCCGCAATCGAGTGCCCCGCAGGTTTCAACTAAGCGGGTGCGTGCCTAGATGAAATCCAGCTATCGTTGAGTGAGACGCTACTGCTTTTCTTCTACGCTTGACTTGCTTGAAGAACGGAGCGAGCGAGCCTATTTCCTTGTTCACTGCTACTGGCCTTTCCGTGGTGTAGTCTTTCGCATATGAATGAACTGGCCTTTCGAACAAAGTCAGTGTAGTCCCGATGGATCTCCACTTTCTGGACCCCTCCTCTCTTGCAAAGAAGTCTCTCCTCTGGTCCCCCTAGAAGTTGACTTGTTGACGAAGCGGGTGCGTCTTGCTTTCTTCCCAAGCCAGGAAGGGTTCCTGAAGAAGCCAGCTAACAAAGCGGCTGGACTTGATAAGTAGGGAGTAAGCCCTTACCCGTTGCAACCAAGCCTTTCTAATCTAATGAATAAAGGCGCATTGAAGCTCTCATTCTTGGTCGATATTCTTCGATTGGTGAAACTAAACAGAAGAGCTGCAAGAAGCCGTAGCCCCTGTTTATCAAGCCTTAGTCAAAGAGTGAGTGCCCGGCGTGTGGTAAAGGGAAGGGCCTAGAAGTGCCTACTACTAGACTACTCTACGACTTGCAGGCAGCTATGAATGAGATTAGATCTCTTGAACTGTTACCCACATTGGGAACATCCTAGTTACGACTTGAAGCAACTGTTTGAACTGTCCTATTTGAGACGGGGCCTTAGCTTGGCTCCATTCAATCCGGTCTGGTATTTCGGTAAGGGGCGAGCTAGAGCTCAAAGTGCCTCACTCACTAATATCATATCTTCTGCTTCCCACTAATTGACTTCGCAGGTGCTGCTTTGCTGCCTGAATTCCCGGATAGCTGAGCTGGTGAAGTAGTCTTCAACATCGTCTGCAAGATCGTCTGCTGCTCTTTCTGCTGAGTCAAATGCCCTAGTAACAATGCTGAATTAAGATTTATCACCTGCAAATGAGTCTCCCATACTTCTTTCTTTCCCCAAAGGGTTACACTTTAAGGTGCGGTGCTGCTTTCCCATCCCCTGCAAAGAAAACCTCCCCACTTTAGCATTCCCTCCTAAAGGTTTTTCCCGTACAGGTTCTTTCACCGTCCCTCCCTGTAGGGGTGCTTCCATAATTCCAGAGTGAGTGGCGGTAAGTTCAATCAAGTGATATTTGAGACAGAAGCAAGCAATTGGTCCAACCAGTCCTAGCTGACCTTCAAAGAGGCTTCGGCGCAACCTTCTTACTGACAGAAGGGGAGAAGACTACCAAATAGCCAACCCCACTCCGATCCGAGAGGCAGACTTCCACTGCGGAAACTTACTTTACGAAGCGGTCGTTCAAAGCAAGCATTTCCTTCTCCTCAACATGAATTTGAGGCATAGAGATGGAATGGAGTCCGGTCAGCCAACAACTCCGGCCCAGAAGCACGCTTGTCTTAAGTTGCATCCTTAGGCACGTTCTACCTCTGCCTATTGGTCGGTAGAGCCAACTTCCGGCCTTGAACCCGCCTTTCGGAACTACATTCAGCAAGCATAGGATTCGGGATTGGACAAGAGCACCCGCTAAGACAGAGTTCACTGCTCCACATGAAAGACCGAATTGAGCAGCCAACCAACCACTTGAGTGACCCGCTAAGGTAGTTACCCTCCCTCCTCTCTGATCTTATAAAAGGAAATGCCCCAGAAAGAAAGCCAACAGATGAGCGAGCCTGCTTTTTCTATTGGATGGAAAGATACATTGCCCGCATTCCACCAACCAGTTTGATACTTTGACTCTCGGAGGGTGATCTACGCTCTTGAGGTGAACAATAAAGGCAATCTGGTTGTACCACGTGCAGAAGTAGCAAGAAACTAGCACCTCTCTTCCGGCATACCATAGCCTAATAGGAAGGCAGCATAGGCAGGAAGAGGCCTCGTTGCGAGCCTGAAGACTCTTTCTTCTTTTACGGGTCGATCTGATTCCAAGATATGGGGGTTAGGGTTGCTCACCTATCAATGCAATTCCTCCTATGTCTCACAACATCCCCCCAAAGTGCTCCTTGCCCACTTGTTGACGAAGCGGGGCGGGCTGCTTTATTTTACACCTTCTCTAGAGTTTGAGGAAAAGACGCATTCCCCACTCTAGCAGGAACCCGGTAGCACCTACTTACAAATAGAAATAATTGGTCTATTGCTTAAAGTATGAATATAAGCAAGCTTTCTTATTCTAAAAGACAGATAGAAATATTCAACAACAGTTCGGAAGGCAAGAGCGATCACCACGTTCAGCCACTCACTCTGGAATTATGGCAGCACCCGCCTCTTCTCTCCATATATACCCTGAACTTCGACGAGCAGGCAGCAGGCATAGTGCATGGGGCCAACCACTCAGTCAAGCAAGAGCAGGCAGACTACTTTATTCATCTTAAACAAGAGATCAAACGCAGGAACAAGCCAAGCGCTGACTTTCCCAACTACTAATATTCTTCCCGGCTTAACCTACTCGTTTAGGGTTCGGACTGCTGCGGC